AAGCCGATAGCACCGGGGGGCAATTCATTGAGACCGGAGTAAAAGCTCCAAGCATAAGGATTCTAGAAGTCGGATTAGCTCGATAGAAATTCAATTTGTTAATATCATCACATCGGATCAGCAACATGTCAGATTGGGGCCTCTGTCTACTTCCAGACCCAACCGGGAAATGAATCTTGAATCTTTAAGCATAGGCTTCTACTCCTTATCCGACTGGCACTGAAGCCAAGAAAGTCATTCCAAAGCTATGGTTCTAACTGCTCTCTTCCAAAAGCAAAGGAAAGCAACTGGTCTGATTCTCGTAAAGGGATGCCAGCCGATTGGACCGATGGGAGATGTACAATTGCATCAATAGCTTATAAAATAGGTTTCGTTATTTCTTAGTATCCTGGGTTCACAAAAGAAAAAGAACTTAGATTTCCGAATCCTTTGCTTTCTTAGCCTAACCGCTTCCTAACTAGCACAAGACATAATGCTCCCTTCATCTGCCACAATGCCATCCCAACAAAGGAAAAGATTTTCAAGAGAAAGGTAAAAAAACGGTAGAACACTTGCTGTGTCCGTGGACATGTTTAAGAAAGGGGGAGTCTGATGGCGTCACACCGGACTTACTAGTTTGAGGGCGAAAGGATTGATTGGTAGATTCAAGGTGGTTTGCGGGTTAGAACAGTGCGTCGAGAAGTTCAATACCTTCGTCACTTGATGTAGTTGCGTGTACTGATTCTCATCGAGATTGGGTAAGTGTTCAGTGTACCCGGTACTTCATCGAAAAGAATGCAAGTACGGTTCGTGCATCTTTCTTTCTCCCATGCTTTCTTTGAAGATAAGAGTACTTGCAAGTCGGAGAGCAGAGAATACGCTTTTAGATGCGCCGAATCACCTGTCGTCGAAGACGGGCTAACTCTCATATCGCTAGTTCATCTTCTATCCGAAAGAACGGGAGTAAGTAACCTAACACCTGGAAAGCGAACCTGTCAAGCCCAAGGTTCGAAGAGCTGAGTTGCAAGACTCTTACAGAGCAAGCGAGAAGAACTAGAATTCACAAAACCAAGCTATGAAGTGAAGCCTGGACTCTCTCTTCTCGGTACAGTACTCTTTTGTAAAGCACTCTTTCCAGATAGGATAGGAGCACAGCTGACAACCAACCAAAAAAGCAAGTGTGGTTAGAACATGGATTGCATAGCTGTTTTCTGTAGTTCTCAACTTCTATCTTCGAAAGAAGTTTAAAGCAACTCGAGCATTGGGAAGGCCCTATGAAAATGAAAGCACTCGTTCCAGCAGAAGCAGAAATGGAGTTGGAATGCCTTTACCTTTATACGCTATTTCTTTTTTAGCGATAACATTCGATTAGTGCAATGCAAGCAGGCACAGGCATAACATGCCAAGATGAAAGAATGAAGGAAGTCACGATAAGGGCAGTCACCTACCCGGGGGAAGTGTCAGTCCAATCTTCTGATCTTCTACTCTTCTAGCTTCTCCTATGGCTATTAGGATTAAGGATGTATTTTCTTCCCCACTGTCTATAAGAACTTTATAGGATCTCCGTCAGTCGTCTATCTCTGCTAGTCTCGTAAAGAAAGAGATTAAGCGCACTAACATGAAAGTTTATGTAAGGAAGGGCCATAGTCTACTTCAGTCTGTGTTACCGTTGTCTTCTGCTTTCCAGCTCTGAAAGCAAGGAGTATAGTATCGAACCTGCCAGCACGCACTAAAAGCTAAGGGACCAGGACGAAACAGCTGCTTTTTTTTGGTTACAAAGGAGGGAAAAACCCAAAAACAAAACCAACAAAACTCAATTTGAACGAGCAAAAGGAGTGCTAACAAAACGAGAAGTTTGGGTTGAAAGACTAGCACCGTCTTCTCTTTTTCCTGAAAACCTTCAAAGAGCTAATCCCGGAAGTCACGGAACTCTTCTTTTACTTTTAAGAGTCAATCAGGTAGCAGCAATAGCCTTTTTCTACTATGCCTTTCGTCTTTCGCCCGCTACTTCATCGCCTGGAGCCATCAGTTAAGCGGCTTCCTTCCCTTGCATCTTAGCGCGTAGTGGCTGCCCAGTTACGAAGCTATCAAAAAAGCTAGAAATAGAACTCAACCTAGTTGTATGCAGGAAGAACAACTAGTAATTCCCAAGCGTTAGCGAAGTAAGAAAACTCACATAAGCAGAGGCGAACCTACGACCCGTCAGTTTCTTCTGGTAAGTGGAAAGAAGAATGGAGGTCCGACCCAATCCGCCCGATGCATGGCCTATCGAATGAAGACCGATGAGCCCTACTACATCTCCAACTGCCCAATGCTTAATGAGTGACGGTTCTAGACTTGTACTCTCTTGGCCTTCCCCGATATGAACATTTGTCTTACTTACGGGGCGGGGCCGGACTTTATCCAAGCGGAAGAGATGAAAGAAGTAGTGACATGACCGCCCGTACCTGTTAATGCTCCTGAGCCGATAGATGAAGATGGGATGGTCAGACTTCTACTGTCTCGAAGGTTCCGATAGAAAGAATGATTGCTTGAATGCCGGGCCATCTACTCGCGAAATCACCCCGGTCCGACCTAAAGAAGTGCATTAATGATAAAGATCTCTGGGGAAAGGAATATCAGAATTGGGACGCCTGGACTCGGTGTCTCAGGTTCCATCCATTGGTTGGTAGGTCTTCACTTCCGGGCTAGGTCTCGATATTTACGATTAAAAGGAACAATCTAAAATAGACCAAGATATAATTTCGGGTCATCTAAGCTCACCCAGAGAAACTTCGTTAGAGTGGAAAAACATAGAAAGACTGCTGCCTCGCTTCCAACCGCATCTCATGTAATGTTAGCTACCATTGTCACTGAACACTAACCCAAAGTCACCTGCCTTCAGCCCAATAGAATTCCCCTCCATTTTCACACCTACTGTAAAGCTGCCTTAGTCACATCAAGCAATTCCACAAACTTCTTATGATAAAAGGTTATTGTCACCGTCACCATACCAACTCCTTCCGCCAGACCTAAACGAAGCAGCCAGTTTCCCTTCTTCGGATGGGGCTTTTTTCCCCAATATTCCTATAGTGGGAAATCTGAGCATAGAGGAACAAGTAATCATTTGGTCTCATTTGCCTCTCAAATGATAAGGAAGGCCGCGCTTATGCTAAAGTCGTTAGACTATAACCCTGACGAAATAGATGTTAGGGCAGTCGTTTCGGCATTCATTGAGAATGTGGACCCTGAGCGCTTTGAGTCCGTTCTTTTGGGTATTATAGACCCGAACTCCCCGGTATTCATAGAATTTCTAAACGATTGGGAGGATTCTCATTATCCTAGGCATTTTCCCAATCCTCCACAGTCACTATTTTAAGGCAGTGTAGTACGATTACCTAACTAAATTCTTAAGTCAAATGCAACTTTACCTTCATAAGAACGGGGACTTTCAGACAGAACGGAAGAGAGGGAAGGGAGCTCAACCGGTAGATCAGAGGGCGCTCATACCTGGCCAGCTAGCCTATTTCATTCCGTCCATCTAGGTGGTTCATCAGAGCAGCTAGAGCCCTCGCCCACGGATAAAGTAGGGGTGTAACAGGGAATACAATACCAAAAGAATCACTATTCGATAAGCCAACAACGGATCAAACTCCGGAACAAGCCAAGCAAACTCCAGCCCGGGAAACTACGGCCAAGCATAGGATACGGAGGCCTTTTTATAGTATCTCTTATCGTAGTACGAGATCTTTGATTTGCAACATCAGTCTCTCTCCTATGAGCCCTCTGCTGACAGAACCAGACATTACAGTGGCCTATTTGGCAAGAGTTACTCAGCGTCTTCAGATTCAGAGGTGTGTGTGGCTGAACTTGTGCAAGGAAAGCCCTATGAGTGCTCAGCGTTAACTAAACCCACGAACCCTTCTCGGTTAGCTCTTCTGGTATCGGTACTTCGTCCGCGTTGTTGGGCTACCAATGGATGATTTGATCTGAAAGCATAGAACATCTAGTTGTTGATAGCTGTTTGTAGTTCCTACTAGTATCTATTAGTAAGCTATGAAAGGCAGGCAATCCATTCAAGCTAGTCCCGCTAAGCTAGCTAGTTATAGCCCGTAGTATAATATGCCAACAATCATAGGCTATTGGCTGAGCCTAAACAAGCCTCTGTCTTCATGCAAAACACGTCTACCACGCTGCTCACGCTTAACCAAATAACTAAAAACAAGGATTTGCGGATTGAATCATCTAGGTTTTGAGAGCCTTTGGTACGTTTTTCTTCTATTCCAGCTTCTTTTTTGTATTATTTTATTGTCTTATCTTGTGTTGTCTCTAGGTGAATATCACTATGGGAATGCGTTAGGTCTGTCTCCCTCTCTTTCTTTCCTTTCTAGTAGCAAAATTCTGTGGCTTTCCTTCCGTTCCGCGAGAGTAGGGACGAACGTAGTGAGGCTGTCCTATCATTTATTGGAGTGGAAGGCCTTCCCATCCTCATTCCGAAACAAAGAGAGTAAGGCCACTTGTGACCTATCTTCTTGGTCCAACCCCTACTTTAAGAGGAAAGCACAGGGCATTGTCCTGCCAAAAATGACCCGCTAAGATTGCATAGGGACCCTACCTAACACCTCTGACGTAGACGGCGAGCAGCTAGGCAGGGCAAGAAAAGAAATGAGTAGGGCTTTCGGAAAGAATGTTAGGAAGGGAAACCTTATCAACCTGGAATGTGAGCAAGGTGGCTTGCAATCAATCCCTACTTCAATAAAAAGTGGGAATCGTCCTTTCACCAAAGTGGACACTACGGTCAGACGTGAACCCTCCCTTCCGGATGCCGCCAACTAATATAGACTCTAGGTAAGTATAGCTGGTGGGGATACTTCTTGATTTCCATTGGATTCTAAACTATGTTTTTTTCTTCAAAAAGGTTTCTCAAGAGAAAGTTGCGAATAGGGGAATCATGGCAATCCATCTTTAACGCCAGTTAAATCTCAGGACTGAAATTCGGGTAAAAGGACTGAGATCGAGGCCCGTCGGGAAGCTTGGAGAAG